TGTAAGGTTCCGAATTAGACCAATGGAATTCTGTCTGCTATAGAATATAGTTCTAATAAACCGTGCTTAGGAATTTATCTCATCTTTTTTTTATTTAATAATTCAGTTGTTCTGTAATAACTTAATCCTTGAATAAAATCTTTTTTGTAGCAATTTTTATTAATAGATTAATAGAGATTTCAACCTATTTTTTTTTATTACAAAAATTAGATGAATGTCGGCTTTGTTTTCTATTCTTTGTTTTCTATTTTCCATTTTTTTGTTCCTAATTCTCCTTTCTCATAAAAGGGGAGACGTAAAAAAAGGGGAAAGGATTACTTCGTTCTTGATAGTTATTTATTTAATCGGGGATAGGAGCATACTCTGGATCGAAATCGTGGGGAGTACTACTTGATGATTTCTACTAACTTAAAGCCCCAATTTGATTTTCTTGATGTCGAAATATCCGATTGGATAATTTTCATTAGTTACATTACTAATCCTTTTTGTATCTTGGTGTTCCTAATCATTCACTCTTTTTTGCTCAATCTTCTAGTATTCTTATAGTAATACAACTATGTGAATAGATAGTACAAATTTTCTAGAATTGGATATTTTATTTGAAACCCGCTTCAAGACATAATGACTAATCAATCAAGCTTGGGGTAAACAGTATAGACTGTTGTTTCCTTTTCATTTAACTCTTGTACATAGGCAATGAGGCTCCATTTTTTACTGCGAATTTTTAAGCTGTTTTCTTTCACTCATATAACTATCTGTTTAGTTCATCAATTTAACTGATGAATAAAAAAAAATGAAAATGGAGTTAATTCATTTAACTTTTTTACTAGAAATGAAAAATGAAATAAGAGAAAGTTTCTGTTTTAACGAATCACACGTAGAGATATTGATAACACACATAGAGTTAATGGTATTTCATAACTAATTGATTGAGCAGCAGCCCGTAAACCACCTAAAAAGGAATATTTATTATTTGATCCATATCCTGACATAAGAAGTCCAATGGGAGCAATACTTGAAATAGCAATCCATAAAAAAACACCTATACTTAGATCGGCTAGAACAAGATGATAACCAAAAGGAATTACTGAATAACTTAACAAAATGGATATGACGGCGAGGGAGGGGCCAATACTGAATAAACTAATATTTCCTCTAGATGGAAGAAGATTTTCTTTGAAAAGTAATTTTGTCCCATCTGCTAGAGCTTGAAGAATCCCCAATGGGCCGGCATATTCAGGGCCAATACGTTGTTGTATGCCGGCAGATATTTCTCTTTCTAACCAAACAATTATGAGTACACCTATTGTAATTCCTAATACAGTAGTTAAAATAGGGACAAACACCCATATGATGCCATAGATTTCTTTTAAGACTTCTAACCTAGAAAAAAAATGGATAGCTTCTACTTCTGTTGTATTAATTATCATTTCAACGATCAACTTCTCCCATAATGATATCTATGCTACCTAGTATCGTCATAATATCAGCCAATTTCATACTTTTAACTAATTGAGGAAGAATTTGCAAATTGATAAAACCCGGCGGTCTAATTTTCCATCTCCAAGGAAAAATATTCCGATCTCCTATCATAAAAATCCCCAATTCTCCTTTTGGAGCTTCAACTCTTACATAAAGTTCTTGCTTCGGCAATTCAAAAGTAGGAGAAGGTTTTTTACTAATGAATCGATACTCAAAATCATTCCATTTGGCATTTCTTACTCCAGCAAAGCGCCGGGTTTCTAAATTTTCATAGGGCCCTCCCGGAATTCCTTCCAGAGCCTGTTGAATAATTTTTATAGACTCTGTCATTTCACTGATTCGTACTAAATAACGAGCTAATGAATCCCCCTCATTTTGCCATTGGACTTCCCAGTCAAATTCGTCATAACACTCATAATTATCAACCTTACGAAGATCCCATTGTAGTCCGGAAGCTCGCAGCATAGGTCCTGATAAACCCCAATTTATTGCTTCCTCTTCACTAACAACGCCTACTCCTTCAACTCGTTCTAAAAAAATAGGATTCCGCGTAATAAGCTTTTTATATTCAGCAACCTCCCTTAAAAAATAATCGCAAAAATCCAAACATTTATCTATCCAGCCATGAGGTAGATCAGCGGCTATTCCTCCAATACGAAAATAATTATGCATCATTCGCATACCGGTGGCAGCTTCGAATAGATCATATATTAATTCTCTTTCTCGAAAAATATAGAAGAAGGGTGTCTGTGCCCCAATATCTGCCATAAAGGGTCCAAGCCATAACAAATGAGAAGCTATACGACTCAACTCCAACATAATTACTCTAATATAGCTAGCTCTTTTCGGTACTTGAATATTTCCCAACCGCTCTGGTGCATTTACAGTTATTGCTTCTGTAAACATAGTAGCTAAATAATCCCAACGTGTTACATAAGGCAAATATTGGATAATTGTTCGATTTTCTGCAATTTTTTCCATTCCTCTGTGTAAATAACCCAATATTGGTTCACAGTCGATAACATCTTCACCATCTAGAGTAAGGATGAGCCGAAGAACACCATGCATTGATGGGTGGTGAGGGCCCATATTTACTATCATGAGGTCCTTTCTTGTAGCTGGTGGAGTCATAGGTTTTTTCCCGATTCATTCTTCCATGAATTGTTGAAAATAAAAAGAGGGTCATCAAAAGTACACTCATTTTTCAAATTAACGAGTTTTAATCTCTCGAATATTCAACTGACCTATTAATTCTTTATAACGTACTCTATTTTTTTTTGATAAATAAGCTAGCAGGCGTTGGCGCTTTCCCAAAATTTTTCGCAGACCTTTCTGAGATAAATAGTCTTTTTTGTGCAATTCCAAATGGGAAGTAAGCTTTCGTATCTTATTAGTAAAACAAAATACTTGGAATTCAACAGACCCCGGGTTTTCTTCTTTTTCTTTTTTTGAAATCACTGAAATGAATGAATTTTTTACCATAAAAAAATCCCTTTTTTTTTTTTACAAATATGAATTTTACCGATCAGTAATAATAATATGAGTTAGTTTAATTTGGTATACACAATCAACTCATTTTTTTTAATAAAAAGAATCAATCCAATTAAACTTGCATTCGGATAGGCATACAAAACAACAGTCTATTTTGCATTTTCAAAATAGAATTGTTTTTCAATCTTAAAATTAAGAAGATTTTGTTGATTCGTTTTTAGAAGTAATGGATACCCCATTACATTAAATTAGTATCAGATATTAGACGAAAATATAAGACAAGTTATATGTGCATTTCTTTGCTTTCATATATCAGATTCTAGTACAGATATAAAGTTTCATTAATCACTTTTCAATTATGGGGTACATGCGTATCCTTAACAGACTAAAACGACTTCCATTATTTGTATCAAACCAATAGCGATTCATACAAGCTAAATCTTCTAATCGATAATTGGGCCAAAGAAATAATTTAATTAATTTATGTCTATCAAGATCTTTATTTTCATTCAAAAATGGATGCGAACTTTTAAAATTATTCCCAAGTATATTTTTATCCATACCTTGATTATTTTTTGAATTAAAACAAATTAGAATTCTCAATTCTCTACGACGTCGAGATGCTAAAATATTTTCAGGGAAAAGCAAATAAGAATTATTATTTCCATTTAGATGACTTCGAATGGATTTCTCAAAACTCTCCTTATCAGCATATCTTTGCTCTCCGTATCTTTTATTAGTACGATGCTTACTCTTATGAACTAATGAAATATTTATGGTTTGATGGATAATAAACTGACCTGATTTTTTTACAGACAGACGAAGAGGTTCAATAATTAATCTCCCCCTTTTCATCAATTCTGTAAGAGTTAAATTCTTTTTAATCAGCATTATATCAAGATTCATTTCTCGCCTTTGAATAGAGGATAGGGTTATTTTTTTTGGATTTCTCAGTCTAAGCAGGAGACAATATACTTTGATATTATTGATCATCTTTTGATTCAAAGCACCATCCCATCTTAATTGAAAAAGTAAATATCTTTTTAGGAAAAAATCTAGTTCTGCTTCCGTATTGCTCTTGTATTGTTTTTTCTTTTGTAGTTTTTTCATGTCTGATTCTGAATAAGTTTCCGCAATCCCGTTTTCTTGGTTTAAGAGAACAGATACAAGATCTCTTTGATTTTCAAATTCTTTTTTTTTCTTGAATTCAAATTCAAAATAGTTTTTTTCCTTTAACGGTATAATTTCTTTTTGTTTTCTATTCATGTTTTGAGTTTCACTAAGACTTTCATTTCTATTAAAATGAAAAAAAAGGAACTTGCTTGGTATAAACCAGGGTTTCATTTTATAGGCATTATAAAATAGACAAAATTCTGGGAAGAACCAAAGTTCTAGATTCGATATAGGATGACTTAGTATTTCTGTATTCATTCCCATCCAATCCCATTTGTTTTTTTGATTGGATGAATTGTTTTCTTCATCTTGATGAAACATAAAATAAAAAAGATCTTTTTTATCAATTTGATCAATTATTTGATAATTCAGAGCCTCGGTCTGAATATTTTGATTTCTGTTGGTATTGACCTTAACCCAAGCTTCAATATCCATTTTTTTTCTAAAACAAAAATGGAGAATTTTCCAATCAAAATATTTTCGATCCGTATTTTTTTCCATATATAGAATATCACTTTTTCCTGAAAAGATTTTGCTAGGGATATAGGGGAATCCAGCAAAAATTTTTCTTTTTTGTGTATTGTAATTATAAGAATTCTTTGGAGTTTGATTTACTTGCAATAGTGGTCTATAAATGGAGGGGTCCTGGTCCTCCGTATTTTCATAATTAATAGATCTATAAGATAAAAGATTATATCTATAGTATTTTTGAAAATTATCTTTCTGATTTGGTAATAAATATACTTCGTAATCACTTTGTTTTTTATAATAACTTAATTGTTCTTTTTCATATGACTCCGCTGTGTTTACATTTTTATCTTGAATTGTACGACATTTTTTGGTGCTATTTCGCCACTTTTGTGCTATTAATTCAGACCATTTAAGCTGAGATAAATGATATTGATAATAACCTCGTAACCAGCCTTTCCATTGATTTTTTTTCGAGTTCGGGAGTTTCTTATCTTTGAATTTAGAATCAATTATTCCTTGTCTGCTCAAATCATTTTTTATTGAAGTTTTAAGAAAAAAGGATGTTCCGTGATATTCAAGAATAGATATTAATTTAAACAAGTTAAGAACTTGGACTTGTGATAATTTGTAAAATACATACGCTTGTGAGAAAAAGACTAATTCATCTAAATTAGCTGAATTATTATTACTAATATTATAAAAGGGCTTTTGTATAGTTGAAAGAAAGTCCATTTTCTTTTTATTAATTTGATTACTTTTTTCGTAATTTTTTTTAGTATTGAAAATAGGTTTCTCAATAAAAGTTTTTGTATGTATTCTGGGAATATTAATCATAGATAGAAGAATATTTATATATATCTTTTGAATGCAAAATTTTATAAAAAAATCAAATTTACGGATTATTCGAGCAATACGTCTTTTTAATATTTGCCAAGTCTTTTTTGTTAATTCTAATCTTTTAGGATTCCAACTACAATGATTTTTATTAGTATTAGGACTAACATTTATTCCTGGAATCACTTTTTTTTTCTCTTTTGTAATTTTTTCTATTTTTTTTCTAATTGTACTTGTTCTATCAGTTAGACCATTCATTTTTTTTTCTGTCAGTAAAAAATTTGTCCAATTTCTAGATGTAAGTTGATTCATGGATTCATTAATTAGCGGATTCCTCATTATCGAATCTTTTACTTTTTGAGTTTCGTTTGATTTCTCTACTTCTTTCAATCTACTAAATATATTTATTTTTGAGATTTCTTTTATTATTTTTTTAAAAAATAGAATATTTTTGATAAACCATTTTTTTGTTTTTTTTGAAATAGTTAGAAAGAATCTTGTTCTTGCTTTTAAAACTTCTAAAATTAAAAGGTATTTTTTTTTTAAATTTCCAAGTTTTTTTTCTAGTTTCTTAAAAATAGGTTCAAAAAAAGAAGGACTTTTTCGGGGAGAACCAAAGGGAAGTTCCGTTTCCATTCCCCAAACTGTTAAAAAACAAAAATCATCCTTTTGACCTTTCTTTTTCATTCGATCTAGATAAGAATACTTTATTTTAGATCCATGCCAAGGTTTTAAACAAAAAGGAAATAGGATTTTTATCTGAATGCCATCTAATAACCAATTTTGTGGAAATTCTCTTTCTGATAATTGAACACCATTATAGGTGCATTTAATATGTATTTCTCTATTCCATTCCTTTAAATCTTCAGACCATTCAGGAAATTGCAATAGTAGTATACGGGTAATATTTTTAGCTATTATTAATGAAGGTAATAGAATATATTTTCTAAGAGTCGATTGAGTTATTAACATTAAACCTCTTATTATTTGCGCAAATGGGATCGTATCCCAGGCTTCCGCTATTTCTATTTGTGCTTTCTCCTTTCTTTTGTTCTCTTCTTTTTTGTCCGTCTCTTTTTTTTTTTCTTCTTTTTTTTCTTCTTCTGTATAATCTGAAATTTTTAGTTCTGCTCCCTCTCTCATCCAGTTTCGAAAAATGAGTTTAATTAGTCCTGAGGTATCAAAAGAAAAAAGACTCAGTTTGTCTATTCTGTTCAAAAAGAGCAGCGAATGCGCATTTGCTTGAAAGAGTTCCCAAATAACTGTTTTACGCCTTTGTGCTCGCATCGAACCCTTTATTATGTCTCTACGAAAATCTGATTGTTGTGAATAGCGTATTAAAGCTACTTCGTCCGTTTGATCAGGATTGTTAGTATCTTTATTAGTAGTATCGCCATTTTCCCTAGTATGACTAAAAATTACTACACGTTTGAATTTTCTTGAACGAATTTCATGATCAATGGGTACTTCTTCTTCACCCTCTCCTTCTTGTTGTTCTAATTCATTGATTAATTTATATGACCATCGAGGTACTTGTTTACTGATTGCTTTTATTCCAATAATATTTTTTTGTCTTTTTTTATTATTAGTATCAGCTATAATTGCATTAAATAAAAATTTTACAAAGTGCGTTTCTTTTTTGAATTCAACCCTTTCTTGTTCTGAAAATAAAAAAGATCTTTTCAAAGTTAAATTGGATTCTCTTTCTCTATCAAGTTGATTGATTAAAGTCAAGAAATAACTCATTTTTTTTGATAATTTTTTTTTTTCAAATGTATCTATTTTCTGTTCAAATTGTTGGAGATGAGTATCAGTAAGAAAGATAGTATGAATTTTATTTGTTTCTAGAAAACGATCTCTTAAAATGTCATTTATAATTATAATTAAAGGTGAAATACATTTTTTGATTCTTCCGCGATGAGGTCCATTCAAGAAAGGATCATATATTTGGCGCAAATATTCTTTTTTATTTCCTTCATTACAGAATCGAATTTTTTTTTCTAGTATATCGACAGAAAAAGACCCTTTGTCTACAGTTTCCATTCGATT